CTAACTCAATATAATGATAACGTAGTATTCAGTTAGTTACTTTTTTTATTCTAATAACAAAAATATCTCTATTTTCTGAATACTATGTACTTTTCTGAAAAACCCCAAAGCCCCTTATCGGATTTGAACCGATGACTTACGCCTTACCATGGCGTTACTCTACCACTGAGTTAAAAGGGCTTATTTGATTAAATTTCCCAACGGGTCGCTATGTAGATAAAATATCTATATGCACATATATTATATACATAAGTATATGCACTAGACTCATAGTGGCTAGTGGCTTATTTTTAATAATCAAATGGATTTGCCTAGCAAGTCTAGGGTAAATTGTTTTAAGACCGACCCCAATTTATTTTATTGAAATGATTCCTATCAAAGCAAAATTTACTTTATTGATACATAACATGGACAGTTACCAATTCGACATAAAATAAAATAAATTTCAAGATATTTCATCGAATCGTGTGATGAAGAGATTCTATTTGTCCCCTTGAACTCAATTTTTATAGAAGATTTTCAATAACTTGTTGATCTCGCTTAATAGATTTATTTTAATAGATTTATTGGTTGTTACTTTCCTGGTTTAGTGTGAGATAGAGATAAGGATATCTCGTCTTAACAATGAATGAAAGCAAAAAAAATAGAACTGACCCCTCCCGTTTCTTTTCTGACGGACCAACCATTCTCTGAAAAAACCCTATCCCTAGTATTCTTTCTAGTACTTTGTATTTCTTTTTTTTTACAAGTCTTTTTTATTCAATTCTCAATTCTAAGGAATATAGATTTCTATAATAGATTTCTATAGAGAATGTCGATTCTAATGAATCGATTCATGAATATGAACGACGAATCAAAAAATTCCATACAATTCTCTGAAAAACGCAAAGATCCCTCAGATCTAATCATACCATTCCATTATATTGACAATTTCAAAAAACTGATCATACTATGATCATAGTATGAGGGCAGTTGAGCAAGTTAGCCCCCATCGTCTAGTGGTTTAGGACACCTCTCTTTCACGGAGGCAGCGGGGATTCGAATTCCCCTGGGGGTAGGGTACTACGAAAGGAAGTTGATCATGGATTACCACTAAGCCTAAAATGGATTCTTCCTGGGTCGATGCCCGAGTGGTTAATGGGGACGGACTGTAAATTCGTTGGCAACATGTCTACGCTGGTTCAAATCCAGCTCGGCCCAATAATTTGACAATCTACCATGAGATGGTATAACCCACCTTGTCCTTCAGAAATACCGCATACGAAGCTAAAAAAGAAGAAAATCTTCTGCTAGATCCCTTATTTTCCTGGGATTGTAGTTCAATTGGTCAGAGCACCGCCCTGTCAAGGCGGAAGCTGCGGGTTCGAGCCCCGCCAGTCCCGACGGATCCAATAAATACATCTATTCATTTCACCCTTTCATAGAACATAGAAAGGGTGTCGTGGGGAATAATTTCATTCCCAAGCAAAAAGGAGCCTTTGTTTCTTTTTTCTTTCCTATGTTTTCCGTTTCACGTTTATTGTTTGTTTAGATTTGTAACTATGTGACTAATCGAAGTGGAAAGGCAATCTGATGATCCTTCATCAGAGGATTATCCAAGCAAGACGCAAGATAAGTTATAGAAAAAAACAAGGAAACGGATAATAAATACAAAGAATTTTGGATTAATTGGTTCAGAAATCCAAATTATTTTTTGGTATGGATAAAAGAACTTCCTATGTTATACTATTCAAGTCTCGACTGACTACGAGTTGATTTGATAGATCAGATATTGTTATTCATGATATTGATCCCATTCAAGATCATCGAGAGGTAATTCATTCATTGAATTTACAGACGAAAGATTTATCATCTCTATGGGATTAAATCCCGAGTTATTGCGAAGTAAAAAAACCGATGCGATTATGGAAGTAAATATTCTTGCATTTATTGCTACTGCACTATTCATTCTAGTTCCTACCGCGTTTCTACTTATCATTTATGTAAAAACAGTTAGTCAAAATGATTAATTCAATTGAATTTTCAAATGAATTTGAATAAAACTTTCTTTATGAGTTCTTATCAAAAATTGACGAAGTCAAATGAAAAGGATTCCAATTTCGCGTCTTAACTTAAATGAAATGAGCGGACTTTAATCGGCAGTATTCTATTAATTTGATAGTATGGTAAGAAAGAAATAGATGAATCCTTCTTTCTACTTCTTTCTACCATACTATCGATCTCTTATTCTATAAAGTTTTAATCTAGAATAAAGCTAGATTCTATAGATCAATCTACAACATTCTGTTCATGTAATATATTCTATTAATTTCATATATTGTATGGAATTGACATAACACCCAATTCTATTTATTTGCTACATCTATTTGTTCGGATCAATCTGAGATAATTCTTATCTTAGAATTCTAATTCCTTTTACTAATAAGGAATAGGAAACCTCACTTATTTTTAACGCCCAAACCGTGATATGAAAAAAGTTGATAAAGGATAAATCCCCTTTATAAGATTAGAAACCAAGTGATAAATGCCCAATATGTGACTCGTCCGAAGCAAGATCTTATTATTGCATAGTCATAACTACTATAATATCATTTCTCATAGAAAGTTCGTATACACTTAACAAAACCACTTGTTCTTTAAACAGTAAAAAGGAAAAGCAAAGCAATCAAAGAAAAAAAAGGGGTCCGGCCTTCCTCAGTATCCATCTATAAAGATGGTAAGAGTCGATTCCATTGATTGAAATGGAAAATTTCGGAAGGATCTTAGGTTGGAATAAATTTCTAATCATCTGAATCCCCTTCTTTTCGAAATACAAAGAGGGAAATCACTCAAATATCTCTTTGATTGAAAGAGTATGATTCATATCATAGATTACTCCATTTGACTCCACTGAAATTCGAAATTCAGATATTTTTATTTTAAATAGTTCAAAACGCGTTGCAGAACGATCTATAAAACAGTGATACGGTTTGATTCCTCAACTCAATTTAGTAGTACTTCTAGAGCCCACTTCTTCCCCACACTACGAGTGAAAGGGAAAATGTAAAGATTACCATTAAAGCAGCCCAAGCGAGACTTACTATATCCATGTGAATTATGTCTCCTATCTCTATAAATACAAAGGAATTATTCCTCACTAATAATAGTGGAATCAATGGTGCAGAGTCAAAAAAAGGGGATTTTGACCGAACACTATTGAGAAACCAATCTGATTATGATTTCGAATCGGGAAAGATTAAACACAAGCAAAATATCCCCAAAATATTCCAAGGAAATGGGAACATGTGAATAAGAAGGCCTATCTTTTTTTTTGTTGACCCTCATAAGTAAAAACGGAAAGGGATAAATCACTATCTAGTACAGACCTCTATTTCCCCTAATCCCTACCCCCTTTCCCGATTATCTCTGAGGGGTAGGGGGCTTGACTAGGGGTTATCAAAAAAAAATTATTTCTTCTTTCTAAAAAAAAATTATCCATATCGAATCGAATATTGATTGGATACCCCGGCGTTCATCTTGCAAGTCCGTCATATATAACGAAACTTCCGTCCCTTTCCAAAATTCTATAAATGGAATCAGAATTCTTAGCAGGCTCTACAATCTAATCCAAGATCCAGTCATTAGACAGTCCCTTAATGGAATCATAAAGTCTTGAAAGCTCGCTACTATATAATAGATTATAATATTTCCTTGAATCCTAGATGCGAACGAGGATTCACAACCTTTTCTGTTCGAAAAACCTCAGACCAAATGTTTAGAATCAAACAAAGTATCAACAGTCTCTTTCCTCTGTTTCTACCGGAGAATTATTCTCCGAGTTATATCAGCAGAACAGAAGAAAAGAAGAGATTTCGGGTTTTTTGTTTGATCAGGCGACACCCGGATTTGAACTGGGGAAAAAGGATTTGCAGTCCCCCGCCTTACCACTCGGCCATGTCGCCAAAATGATACAAAAATATTATCGGATTACTGAATTTTTATTGTACTTGCATTTTTAGTCCTGTTTTCCTTAATCCTTTTCCTAAAATAAGCACCCCCCTTTTTTTTATTTTAATTTTTTTTTAGATTTGATCCATTCCTTCGATTGATTCTAGAGTATCTCAAAATCCACAATGCTAAAAACATTCTCTCGCTTTTCTATTGAAAAATCACATGTGGATTTTCAGCCAACAAATTGGAACCATTAACTATTGCTTATGCTTACTTCGAATTCATGAACGCTTCTGGAGATTTGAATCTCGAAATTGTGTTTTCCTAATAACATACATAAGAAAATACAAATTGAGATAAAACTAATCAGTATTTATTTTTTTTTTAATCAAAAAATCATTCTCAATTTCAATTATAACAAAATATATTAGTCTATGTAAACCCCAGAACATAAATCACAGATATCTATTAGTTAGATATGTTGTCGATAGGGAATTATCATAAAATTATTCTACTTCATTTTTGCATTGAATAGATATTTTCGTTTGATAAAGCACGACCCGGGCTGTCCTGAATAGAAGGTACTAAAATAAAAGAGAAGTCGGATATTATAGCCATCCACGTACGTGTTTAATAAATGCAACCCTTCTTATACACTTTATACACTTCGGTATTCTACTCAAAAATCAGTAAAGTACAAATATCTCTCTTCTCTGCGAATCATTTTTTGAACAACGAAATTCATCGGTTAAGTGCTCAAAAAAGGGATTCTATATTGTTTCTTATTTTTGTGTCTTTATCTCCCAAATACGGAATCTTTTTATTTTTATCAAATTCGAATATGTAATATTATATAATTATATAATTTGAATCATTTGATTTTTCTTTTGTCTATACAAAACCCTATAAACCTTAATAGGTCTAAGTGACAAAATTCTGTTTTTAGTACTGTTTTATCAATTCCTTTCCATGCAACTTCCAATTTAAGTTTTAAGTAAAAAATTCTCTTTATTCTTTCGTTCATACGTAATTCATACACTTCGTTACAAATATGGAGTTGGGTAAAATTT